GTAGAATACCCCCCCCTTTTTTTACTAACAAACTTCCTGAAATTCAAGAAAGGGGTGATGAATTTGATAAAAAGGGAAAAATGGATATCGAAAGAACTTCAAAAATTGAAGGAACTAAACAAGAACAAAAGAAATTAATCAAAGAGGATCTTTATCCGTATCATTTTTCGGAAAAAAAAAAGAATTTGTACAAAACCAAAGAGGGAGAATATGTCTTCGGATTTGAAAAATTTCTTGTAACCACTCTTTTTGACTATAAACGACGAAGTCGTCCATTGCGATATATAAAAAATGATCGATTTGAAAATTTTATAAGAAATGAAATTTCACAATTTTTTTTTGATACGTGTCAAAGTGATGGAAAAGAAAGAATATCTTTTACATATCCACCAAATTTGTCGACTTTTCTTCAAATGATCGAAACAAAAATAGATCTTTTAGCAAGAGCAAAAATTTGCTATGATGAATTGTCTAATTATTGGAGCTCCACTAATGAAAAAAAAAGAAAAAAACTAAGCAATGAATTTTTAAATAGGGCAGAAATTCTAGATAAGGAATTTTTTCCTTTGGATCTATTTGAAAATCGAATTCGATTGTGTAATGATGAGACCCAAACAAAATACTTAACTAAAATAGATGATCCTTTCTTGAACGGATGGTCTCGCGGACGAATAAAAAAAACTTTTTTAACCTCAATAAAAAATGAAATTTACATAAAAAATTTCATTTTGATAAATAAGATTCACGGTACCCTTCTTTATATTAATAGTAATTATCCAGAATTTGAAGAAAAAGCAGATACATTTGATAGTAAATCCTTATTAACTGAAATTTGTTTTTTTTTTTTTAAGTTAATCAGCAAATTTTCAAGAAAATCAGTATCAAGCTTGAATTTTGAAGTACTTTATTTATTTCGAGAATATCCACAAATAAATAAAAAGTATTCCGAAAAAAAAAAAATACATTTTTTTTTCGATGCGATTATAACCGATCTAAAGGGTAAAACAATTCTAAATAGAAACAAAAAATGTTTTGGACTAAATGAAATTAGTAAAAAAGTTCCTCGCTGGTCATACAAATTAATCGACGAATTGGAACAACTGGAGGGAAAGGTAGAGAATTATCAGATTCGTTCTAGAAAAGCCAAACGTGTAGTGATTTTTACTAAAAATAAAACATCAAAAAATGACGATACTTATAGCCATACTAAGAATACTAAGAATACTGATAAGACTGATAAAAAAGGGGAATTGGCTTTAATACGTTATTCACAACAACCGGATTTTCGGCGAGACATAATAAAAGGATCTATACGCGCTCAAAGGCGTAAAATAGTTACTTGGAAACTCTTTCAAGGAAGTGTGCATTCCCCCCTTTTTTTGGATAAAATGGCGAAACCCCTGTTTGTTTCTTTGGATATTTTCGAATCAATAAAAATATTTTTTATGTTTAAAAACTGGATGCGAAAAAAGACAGAATTTAAAATTTCGTATTCTCCAACAGAGGAAAAGACAAAAGAAAGTGAAAAGGGGGAGGAGAGAGAAAAAAAAAAAAACGAAAAAGAGGAAAAAAGGCGTATAGAAATAGGAGAAGCCTGGGATAGCATTATATTTGCTCAAGTAATAAGAGGTTTCTTATTAATAACCCAATCGATTCTTAGAAAATATATTCTATTACCTTCATTGATAATAACTAAAAATATCATTCGTATACTATTATTTCAATTTCCAGAATGGTCAGAAGATTTTCGGGATTGGAATAGAGAAATGTATATTAAATGCACCTATAATGGCGTTCAATTATCCGAAAAAGAATTTCCAAAGAAATGGCTAACAGATGGTATTCAGATAAAGATATTATTTCCTTTTCGTCTTAAACCTTGGCACAGATCTAAGATACGATCTACCGAAAAAGAAAAAGATCCGACGAAAAAAAAAAAACCGAAAAAAGATAACTTTTGCTTTTTAACAATTTTCGGGGGGGAGGTCGAATTGCCCTTTTCTGATGATCGCCAAAATAGACTTTCATTTTTTTTTTATCCCGTTTTTAAAGAACTCAAAAAAAAAACGAAGAAATTAAAAAATAATTTTTTTCTAGTTCTAAAAGTTTTAAATGAAAGAACAAAATTGTTTCTAAATATCTCAAAAGAAACAGCAAAATGGATCCTCAAAAGTATTAGCAAAAGTATTCGCAACAGTATTCTATTTTTAAACGAAAAAATAAAACTACTCAAAAATTCTTTTTTTCTATTTGTATTCAAAAAAAGATATCAATTGATTAAAAACAAAAATGATTCAACAAGCAGTAAGAATAACTCACTGATTGTTGAATCATCCATCCCAATTCAATCTATTAATTTGACAAATTGTTCATTGACTGAAAAAAAAATAAAAGATATGAATGCTAAAACAAAGATAATCATAAAACAAATCGAAAAAATGACAAAAGAAAAGAAACGAAGGTTTCTAATTTTAGAGAGAAATCTGAATCCCAACAAAACAACTTATGTTGCTAAAAGATTTGAATTGAAAAAAAATATTTTACAGATAGTACAAAGAAGAAATGCTCGATTAACCCGTAAATCGCATGCTTTTTTTCAATTTTTTGTAGAAAGGGTATACATAGATATGTTTCTACGGATCATTTGTATTCCTAATATCAATGTACAACTTTTTCTTGACTCAACAAAAAAAATTATAAATAAATCCATTTCCAATAATGAAACAAATAGAGAAAGTACTGATAAAACAAATCAAAGTTTAATTCACTTTATTTCCATTATATACAAATCTTATAGTAATAATAATACTAGGAATAATAATTTACAGAATTCTTGTGATTTAGCCTCTTTGTCACAAGCATATGTATTTTATAATTTATCAAAAACCAAAATTATTAACTTATATAAGTATAGGGTAAGATACGTTTTTGAATATCATGGAAGATCCTTTTTTATTAAGAATGAAATACGGGATTATTTTTTTGGAGTACAGGGAATATTTCATTCCAAATTAAGACATAAGAATCCCCCGAATTCCGTAATGAATCAATGGACAAATTGGTTAAAGGGTCATTATCAATATGATTTCTCTCCTAGCAAATGGTCGAAGCTAGTATCACAAAAATGGAAAAATAGAATGACTGAACGTCGTGCGGCTCAAAATAAAGATTTAACCAAGTGGGATTCCTATGAAAAAACCGGATTAATTCTTTACAAAAAACAACAACAAGTAAGCTCATTAACAAAAAAAAAAAAAATTAAAAAACAATATCAATATGATCTTCTATCATATAAATCTATTAATTATGCAGATAAGAAGGACTCATATATTTATGGATATAGATCACTATTCCAAGCAAGTGAAAATAAGAAACAAACGATTTATTATAATTACAAGACTAGTAAAAAAAAATTATTTGATATAACAAGTGATATCTCTATAAAGAATTATATAACAGAAGATTCTATTATAGAGATGGAAAAAAATATCGATAGAAAGTATTTTGATTGGATAGAAATGAATGTACAAAAACTAAATCGTTTCAGATCGAATCTGGAATTTTGGTTCTTTTCGAAATTTGTGATATTTTATAATACATATAGGAGTAACCCGTGGATCATACCAATCAAATTAATTTTTTTCCAGTTTAATTTTAATCCGAATGGTAGTGAAAAGAAAAACATTAGTGGAAGGAAAAAAAGAGTAGGTATTTTTAGACCATCAAAAAAAAAAAAATATCTGGATTTGGGGTTAGAAACTCACAATCGAGAAAAAGCAGAGTACCTGGGTCGCATAGATATTAAATCAACTCCTTCAAAAGAAGATAAAAATCTTGAAGAAGATTATGTAGGGTCAGACGATAAAAGGAATAAGGATATAAACACAAAGAGATACAAGAACAAGATAGAGGCAGAACTTAATTTCTTACTAAGAAAGTATTTTGGTTTTCATTTTAAGTGTAAAGGTTCCTTAAATCAACGAATATTGAATAATATTAAAGTATATTGTCTCCTAATTAGATTGAGAAATATAAAAGCAATCTCTATAGCCTCTATTCAAAGGGGAGAGCTAAGTCTCGATATTATGGTGATTAAGAAGAAAAAGAATTTAACTTATAGTGGATTGAGTAAAAATAAAGAATTGATGAAAAAGGGAGTATTTATTATCGAACCGATTCGTCTGTCTAAAAAAAACAATGAACAAGTTTTTATATATCAAACTGCAGCGCTTCCGTTGATTCATAAGAAAAAGCACCAAATTCATCAAAGATATTTTGAAAAAACTCATGTTTCTAAAAAGAATTTTGATAAATACATTAGAAGAACAAAAGATGAAAAGATAATAGAAAATAACGAAAATAATCATTATGATTTGTTTGTTCCTGAAAATATTTTATCCAGTAGGCGTCGTAGAGAATTGAGAATTCTAATTTGTTTTAATTCCGGGAATACAAATAGTGTGCATAGAAATACACTAGTTTATAACGAGAATAAAGTCAATAATTGCTATCAAATTTTGACTCAAAATAAGGATCTTTATAGAGATAAAAAAAAGCTAATGAATTTGAAATTATTTCTTTGGCCAAATTATCGATTAGAAGATTTAGCTTGTATAAATCGCTATTGGTTTCATACCCATAATGGAAGTCGTTTTAGTATAGTAAGAGTATATATGTATCCACGATTGAAAACTCATAAACTAGATTTTTCGAGTGTTCAACGTAACATATCTGATATGTGAGACAAAAGGATCCGTACATACCTGTGTATACGCACTGTGTTAATTTCTATTCTTATACATTGATACAAATTCAATGGTGTATCCATTAGATCAAAAATGAATCAACAAAATCGTCTTTTTTTTGATTTTAAGTATCCCATTTTTTATTTTTTAAATCCATAAAATAAATAAAGTTTGGATAACTATTTGAATTTATTAATAATAATAATGAATTTTATTTGAAAAAAAAAAATCAATAAGTAATTAGTAAAATAATATTTTTTTATATTATTTTTTTATATAAAAAATAAAAAATTAGTGTCATTATTTTTACTGATCAATAAAAATATTTATAATAAAAAAAGGGAGGGTTTTATATGGTAAAAAATTCATTTATACCACTCATTTCACAAAAAAAAAAAGAAGAAAACCCCGGATCCGTTGAATTTCAAGTATTCAATTTCACTAATAGAATACGAAGACTTACCTCTCATTTTGAATTGCACCGAAAGGACTATTTATCTCAAAGAGGGTTACGTAAAATTCTGGGAAAACGGCAACGACTATTGTCTTATTTGTCAAATAAAAATGGAATACGTTATAAAAAATCAATAAATCGGTTGAATATTAGGGAATCATAAATTCGTTAATTTGAAGAGTCGTTTTCAATTATTCGATTTCGTAGATCTTGAATTTTGATGAACTTATTTTTTTTTTTAGCGATTCGTGGAACAATGAGTCGAGGAAAAACTTATGAATGTCCGAACTAACAGAAACGACCTCATGATAGTCAATATGGGCCCTCACCACCCATCAATGCACGGTGTTCTTCGACTTATTGTTACTCTGGATGGTGAGGATGTTATTGATTGTGAACCAATATTGGGTTATTTACATAGAGGGATGGAAAAAATTGCAGAAAACCGAACAATTGTACAATATCTGCCTTATGTAACACGTTGGGATTATTTAGCTACTATGTTCACAGAAGCAATAAGCGTAAACGGACCGGAACAGTTGGGAAATATTCAAGTACCTAAAAGAGCCAGCTATATCCGAGTAATTATGTTAGAGTTGAGTCGTATAGCTTCTCACCTACTATGGCTGGGACCTTTTATGGCAGATATTGGTGCACAAACCCCTTTCTTCTATATTTTCAGAGAAAGAGAATTAATATATGATCTATTCGAAGCTGCGACAGGTATGAGAATGATGCATAATTTTTTTCGTATCGGGGGGGTAGCAGCTGATTTACCTCATGGTTGGGTAGATAAATGTTTTGATTTCTGCGATTATTTTTTAACTGGGATTATTGAATATCAAAAACTTATTACTCGAAATCCTATTTTTTTAGAACGGGTTGAAGGAGTAGGCATTGTTGGTGGAGAGGAGGTAATAAATTGGGGTTTATCAGGACCAATGCTTAGGTCTTCCGGAATACAATGGGATCTACGTAAAATTGATAATTATGAGTGTTACGAGGAATTTGATTGGGAAATTCAATGGCAAAAAGAAGGAGATTCATTAGCTCGTTATTTAGTTCGAATTGGTGAAATGATCGAATCCATAAAAATAATTCAACAGGCTTTGGAAGGAATTCCTGGGGGGCCGTATGAGAATTTAGAAATACGCTGCTTTAATAGAGAACAGGAACCAGAATGGAATGATTTTGAATATCGATTCATTAGTAAAAAACTTTCTCCGACTTTTGAGTTGCCGAAACAGGAACTTTATGTAAGAGTCGAGGCCCCAAAGGGAGAATTAGGAATTTTTCTAATAGGGGATCAGAATAGTTTTCCTTGGAGATGGAAAATTCGTCCACCGGGTTTTATCAATTTGCAAATTCTTCCGCAATTAGTTAAAAGAATGAAATTGGCTGATATTATGACAATACTAGGTAGCATAGATATCATTATGGGGGAAGTTGATCGTTGAAATGATAATTGATGCAACAGAAATACAAGATATCAATTCTTTTTCCCGATTGGAATATTTAAAAGAATTCTATGGAATTCTATGGATACTTGTCCCTATTTTGATTCTTGTATTGGGAATCATAATAAGTGTACTAGCAATTGTATGGTTAGAAAGAGAAATATCCGCTGGTATACAACAGCGTATTGGACCAGAATACGCCGGTCCTTTTGGAGTGCTTCAAGCTCTAGCAGACGGAACAAAACTACTTTTCAAAGAGAATATTATTCCCTCTAGGGGAGATATTCGTTTATTCAGTATTGGGCCATCCATATCAGTTATATCAATTCTAATAAGTTATTCAGTAATTCCTTTTAGCTATAACTTCATTTTATCTGATCTCAATATTGGTGTTTTTTTATGGATTGCTATTTCTAGTATTGCTCCCATTGGACTTCTTATGTCAGGATATGGTTCAAATAATAAATATTCCTTTTTGGGTGGTCTACGAGCTGCTGCTCAATCAATTAGCTATGAAATACCGTTAACTCTATGTGTGTTATCAATATCTCTACGTGCGATTCGTTGAGACATAAATTTTTCAATGGTATTCCCATACTCCTCTCTTTCTTTATAGGATTTTTTAGGAAACAGGAAAGGGGTGGAATAAAATGAATAGATATCTTCATTTTGATTATTCTATTTTGATTATTCTTCGCAAATTGGAGTTGAAGAACGAAATCAGATAGTTATATGAGTGAAATAAAACTGCTTCGATTGAATAGAATTTCTAAATATATTACTATGGATTTTTATAATTAAAAATAGTATGATCATCTGAAATTGCAGTAAAAATACTGAGTCTCATTTTCTATGTATAAGAATTAAGTGAAAAAAAAATTATAAGCAGAAGAATCCATTTACCCCAAGATTGGGTGATTAGTCATCCTGTTTTGAAGCGGGATCAAAAAACCAACCTTAATTAAGTTTTCGCTACCATATTGTATTTTTTTTGTATGAAGTATCATACATGGATTAACATAAATTAAGGGGGTTAATAAAAAAAGGAGTGGATTGTTAGAAACACCAAGATACACAAAGGATTAGTAACGCAGATTTTGTAAATCCTCTCAAATAGTATTTACACATAATAGAATAAAGAATACAAATTGGGGCTTTAAGTCGGTAGAAAAAATAAGGCAGTACTCCCCACAATTCCGATCCAGAGTATGCTCCTATCCACTGAGTAAATAAATAACTATCGGGAACGAAATAATCCTTTAATTTTTTTTAGTTACCCCCTTTCCTTACAAAAAAAAAGAAGAAGAAACGGAACGAAAAAATAATAATAAAAAAAGAAAAAGGGACCCCCTTTTCTTTTTTTATTATTATTTTATTATATCCATATTTATAGAAATAGAATGAATTTCATAATTCAGAAGCTAATGGGTAATTATTTTTCGTAATCAAAAACGATGAGGGGTTATTGAAAAAAAAAAAATATTTTATTGCATAATTCGGTTATTACTCAACAAATTTAAATTTTTAAGGGATGAGATCAATTCAGAAGTACCTTTTGTATCTTTTATTAAAATAGATTTCTCTTAATTTCATTTCTCTTTATTATTTAAATTCCATTTTTTATTAGAACAGACGGAATTTAATGAGTTTAATTCAGAACCGTCCGATCGATTTGAATCTTATCTATCTTACTTACGGATATATCAATAGATAAATAATCGGTCTAGTACTTAGATTTATTTGAGGCTTTCGAGGAGCCGTATGAGGTGAAAATCTCATGTACGGTTCTGTACTAGAGATGGGGACAGTAATGTTATCACCGACTAGAATTATCTAACAGTTTAAGTACAGTTGATATAGTTGATGCACAATCAAAATATGATTTTTGGGGGTGGAATTTGTGGCGTCAACCTACGGGTTTCGTCATTTTTCTAATTTCTTCCCTAGCAGAATGTGAAAGATTACCTTTCGACTTACCAGAAGCTGAAGAAGAATTAGTGGCGGGTTATCAAACCGAATATTCGGGTATCAAGTTTGGTTTATTTTATGTTGCTTCTTATTTAAACTTATTAACTTCTTCATTATTTGTAACAATTCTTTATTTGGGTGGTTCCAATATCTCTATTCCGTACCTATCCGCTTCTGAGTTTTTTGAACTAACTAAAGCATATGGTATTTTTGGAATTACAGTGGATATTTTTATTACACTCGCTAAAACTTATTTGTTCTTGTTTGTGTCTATCACAACAAGATGGACCTTACCTAGGCTAAGAATGGACCAATTATTAAATCTTGGGTGGAAGTTTCTTTTACCTATTTCTCTCGGCAATCTATTATTAACAACCTCATCTCAACTTTTTTCAATGTAAAAGATTGATCTTCTCTATTCATAATTTGTTTCAAACAAGAGAAAGAAATGAAATAAAAATATTCATAGATATTCACGACATGTTCCTTCTATTAACTGGGTTTATGAATTATGGTCAACAAACAGTCCGAGCTGCAAGATACATTGGTCAAAGTTTCGTGATTACCTTATCCCACACAAATCGTTTACCCGTAACTATTCAATATCCTTATGAAAAATTAATCACATCGGAACGTTTCCGTGGTCGAATCCATTTTGAATTTGATAAATGCATTGCTTGTGAAGTATGTGTTCGTGTATGTCCTATAGATCTACCCGTTGTTGATTGGAAACTAGAAACTTATATTCGAAAGAAACGATTGCTTAATTACAGTATTGATTTCGGAATTTGTATATTTTGTGGTAACTGTATTGAGTATTGTCCAACAAATTGTTTATCAATGACTGAAGAATATGAACTTTCGACTTATGATCGTCACGAGTTGAATTATAACCAAATTTCTTTAGGACGTTTAGCAACGCCAGTAATGGATGATTATACAATTCGAACAATTCAAATAAAATAAGATTAAGTTAAGATTATTTTTAATTAAATCAAATTCTTATAGAAAATCATTCTATATATATAATATCTAAATAAATATGAAAATAAATATAAATTTGAATAATATAAAAACTTATTATTCAAAAATGAATAAATATTTTTTTTTATATATTCTATTCGAAAATATTCTATATTATATAACTATAATCTATTAAGTATATATACTTAATAGACTATAGTTTTTCGGTTTCGTACAGTTTCAATCCACTCTTCCGTATAAAAAGAAAAATGCAATATCATTGATACTCTAACTGTACCTATATTACTTCACATTGCTTAGTATTTGATTGAATTCAATGTTAAGAGAAATTAAATATATACAATTTTTTCCCGGTCGTATCAATAAGGTCATGAAATTTCGATTTATTTATCTCTTATTTTACATATAATGGATTTGCCCCAACCGCTACATGATTTTCTTTTAGTTTTTCTGGGATCGGGTCTTGTATTAGGAAGTCTAGGAGTAGTATTACTTACCAACCCAATTTTTTCTGCTTTTTCATTGGGACTCGTTCTTGTTTGTATATCTTTATTCTATATTTTATCAAACTCCCATTTTGTAGCTGCAGCACAGATACTTATTTACGTGGGAGCTATAAACGTTTTAATCATATTTGCTGTGATGTTCATGAATGGTTCAGAATATTACCAAGATTCTCATCTTTGGACCGTTGGGGATGGAATTACTTTGATAGTTTGTACAAGTATTTTTGTTTCACTAATAACTACTATTCCAGATACATCGTGGTACGGGATTATTTGGACTACAAGATCCAATCAGATTATAGAGCAAGATTTGATAAGTACTAGTCAACAAATTGGAATTCATTTATCAACAGATTTTTTTCTTCCATTTGAACTGATTTCAATAATTCTTTTAGCTGCTTTGATAGGTGCAATTGTCGTGGCCCGCCAGTAAGAAATTTTTAGAACTAGCAATAAAAAATCTAAAAAAATTCAATTTTTTTAGATTTTATCACATTTCTTTCCGTTGAATTCTATGTGAACGGGAAAGGGCGTTTGTGTAAAAAAAAGTTTTTTATTTATATGTCCATATATTCTTTTGTTCCGGACTGGTTTTAGATTCTTTAGTCAATTGAATCCATCGAATTATTGTTCATCTTGAAATGAATGAAAATTGATAGAGTAAGGGGTTGGTCAATGATGTTCGAACATGTACTTGTTTTGAGTGCTTATTTATTTTCTATCGGTATCTGTGGATTGATCACGAGCAGAAATATGGTTAGAGCCCTTATGTGTCTTGAACTTATACTGAATGCAGTGAATATCAATCTCGTAACCTTTTCCGATTTTTTTGATAGTCGCCAATTAAAAGGAAATATTTTTTCTATTTTTGTAATAGCTATTGCAGCCGCTGAAGCAGCTATTGGACCAGCTATTGTTTCTTCAATTTATCGGAACAGAAAATCAACTCGTATCAATCAATCGAATTTGTTGAATAAATAGTATTAATCATAATGAATCATGATTAAGGGAATTTAAAATAGTGAGAATAGTGTAAGATTCATCAATTTAAATTAGCATGTATACTACACAACTTATGATCGTGTTTGCAAAAATGGAATAAATCAAAGTATATTGGTCCTCTTCTGTTATTATGAATTGATTTATGAATTGATCTAGAAGTCGATTTAGCAAAATTCGGGTAAATCATTGATTCATCTGGTATCTAAATATATGATCCATTTACGAGTTTACTAGATAGAAAATTTTTAATTTTTGATAAAAATTACTATAGATCTAATGTCACACTCAGTAAAGATTTATAATACATGTATAGGATGTACTCAATGTGTTCGAGCCTGCCCCACAGATGTATTAGAAATGATACCTTGGGACGGATGTAAAGCTAAGCAAATAGCTTCTGCCCCAAGAACGGAGGACTGTGTGGGTTGTAAGAGGTGTGAATCCGCCTGTCCGACAGATTTTTTAAGTGTTAGAGTTTATTTATGGCATGAAACAACACGAAGCATGGGCCTAGCTTATTGATACGTTTCAAAAAACATCACACAAATACGTTTTTTTACTGGCAAAACCCGCGTTCAAAAGAGAATATTTTTTTCTCTTTTGAACGCGGGTTTTTCTGGCCCAAGTGTATCTTATTTTTATCACGAATTATTTTCCGTGGTTAACAATAGTTGTAATTTTGCCAATAGCAGGGGGTTCCTTAATTTTCTTATTTCCACAAAGAGGAAATAAGGTAATTAGGTGGTATACTATTGGTATATGCTTAATAGATCTCCTTCTAACAAACTACGCATTTTGTTATCATTTCCAACTGGATGATCCATTAACCCAACTGACCGAGAATTATAAATGGATCAATTTTTTTGACTTTTACTGGAGATTAGGAGTAGATGGACTCTCTATAGGACCTATTTTATTGACTGGATTTATCACCACTTTAGCTACTTTAGCGGCCCAGCCAGTTACTCGAGAATCTCGATTATTCCATTTCCTGATGTTAGCAATGTATAGCGGTCAAATAGGACCATTTTCTTCTCGAGACATTTTACTTTTTTTCATCATGTGGGAATTAGAATTAATTCCCGTTTATCTACTTTTATCTATGTGGGGGGGTAAGAAACGTTTGTATGCGGCTACAAAGTTTCTTTTATACACTGCGGTAAGTTCTGTCTTTTTATTAATAGGAATTCTAGGTATGGGTTTATATGGTTCTAATGAGCCAACATTTAATTTTGAAACATTAACTCATCAATCATATCCACTGGCGCTGGAAATATTATTCTATATGGGATTTCTTATTGCTTTTGCTGTCAAATCACCGATTATACCCTTACATACATGGTTACCAGACACCCACGGAGAGGCACATTACAGCACTTGTATGCTTTTAGCCGGAATTTTATTAAAAATGGGAGCGTATGGATTGGTTCGAATTAATATGGAATTATTACCCCACGCTCATTATATATTTTGCCCCTGGTTAATGATATTAGGTTCAATTCAAATAATTTATGCAGCTTCAACATCTCTTGGTCAACGTAATTTAAAAAAAAGGATAGCCTATTCCTCGGTATCTCATATGGGTTTCCTAATTATAGGAATTGCTTCTATAAGTGATACGGGGCTTAACGGGGTCATTTTACAAATAATCTCTCATGGATTTATTGGCGCCGCGCTTTTTTTCTTGGCGGGAGCCAGTTATGATAGACTACGTCTTCTTTATCTCGACGAAATGGGAGGTATGGCTATCCCAATGCCAAAAATCTTCACGATTTTCAGTATATTATCGATGGCTTCTCTTGCAGTGCCGGGCATGAGTGGTTTTGTTGCAGAATTGATAGTTTTTTTTGGAATAATTACCAGCAAGAAATATCTTTTAATGACAAAAATACTAATTACTTTTATAACAGCAATTGGAATGATATTAACTCCTATTTATTCATTATCTATCTTGCGGCAGATGTTTTATGGATATAAGTTTTTTAATACACCAAACTCTTATTTTTTTGATTCTGGTCCGCGAGAATTATTTATTTCCATTTCTATACTTATACCCGTAATAGGTATTGGTATTTATCCGGATTTCATTTTCTCTTTCTCGGTTGACAAGGTTGAGGGTATTCTATCTAATTTTTTATAGATAGTTTTCGTGAATAAATGAAGAAAACCAAACAATCAAAAACCGAAATACACCGATAACCTCAATGTACAATAAAAAGGTATTTTTCCGTCGCTTAATTTAACAAAAATGAATTCGAATCGAATAGGTTTGTTGTATGTGAGAACCCCTTGAATCACTATATTACTTGATTTAAAGGGTTCTCGACAATTTATTTATCGGAAATTTTCTTAGAATACCCCTTAAAATATCTATATTTGTATTTGTCAGATACTTTACCCCCTTAAATCAACTAGATGTAAATGACCCATAACTATGTAGTCCTAGTCCTAATAGATTGATCCCAAAATAACATATCCAAATTATAAAAAAGCCTATAGAAGCTACTATGGAAGAATTTACACCTTCCCATTTTTTATTTTTTCTAGTATGTAAATAAATTGCGAATATGGCCCAAGTAATAAACGCCCAAGTTTCCTTTGGATCCCAATTCCAGTATGACCCCCACGCCTCATTAGCCCATACTGCTCCTGAAAGAATACCTATCGTTAAAAAGAGAAAACCTAAACTAATAGTACGATAACCCCAACGATCCAATTGTTGAATAAATTGAGATCTATAATAATTTCCAGAAAAAGAAAACGATTCATTTGAAAAATAAAAATGAGTGGTAAAAGCGAGAATTTGTATGATTTCTCTAAATGTAATGACTAAAATAGCTATTGATAATAAAGATCCGAATAAAAGAGCTGCATAACCGAATATCATCATACTTACGTGCATCATTAACCAATGGGATTTTAGGGCAGGTACTAATATTGTGGATTGATGGATTTCAGTTAAAAGGCCCGAAGTAGCAAAGGCTTGGGTAAAAGTAACACTTGGTGCAATTATTGTACTTAAATAATTTTTATGATTTTTCAAACACAAAACCATATGAAAAATCGAAAAACCCCATGATAGAAAGATTAATGATTCATATAAATTACTAAATGGTAAATGGCCCGAAAAAACCCAACGAGTAACTAACAATCCCGTTATACAGAAAAAAGTTATTATCGTACCTTTTTTGGACGAATCGTAGAATTCTATGATTTCGTTGAATAATAAGGTTATCAAATGAATTGAAATTAGAATTGATACGATCGAAAACGATATATGAGTTAATATATGTTCTAAAGTTGAAAATATCATAAAAAAAAAAAAAATGAAAAAAAAAAGAAAGGGGGGTTTGAAGACTAGGAATTGAAAAAATAGAAATCGGGAATTGAATTAATTATAGGACTTATTCTTTTATAAAAAAAAGATGCCATGCCGCTACTCGGATTCGAACCGAGATGCTATAGCACTGCTTCCTAAGAGCAGCGTGTCTACCAATTTCACCATAGCGGCTTACTAGAAAGAATAATAACCTATTTTTAGTCAATAGTCGAGATTGAAAGAATTAATTCAATCAAATGCAATATTTGTTTACCAAACATTAAAGAGTTTAGTTATAATTAGAATTTTCTTATTTTGCTAATATTAACGATGATAAAAATATGAAGTTGTACTTATTTTATTCTATATGGAATCCATATTCTACAAGTTTTAACATTTAAAACGGAAAGTAGGTGGATTTTTAGTACTTTATACTTGACTCCAATCGGAACTAAATAAAATAGTTCCGACTTCAAGCCAGGATCAAGAAAAAGTTTTTTGGTAGCTTTTAATGATTCGTTTTTTAGTTGTTTAAAATTTAATTTTCCGAATATAAAGAAATACATTTCTATTTTTTCAATGAAAGAAAGATAGTGAATTTAGTCAACAACATAAAAAATTGATATAGCAAAAATTTGAAACTACATTCAAACAAAGTATTTTTGTATTTATTTACAATATAAATAAAGATAGAGAACAGTCTTCTAAAAAATATAGAATGCTATTAGCATATAAAGAAATACGATATATTCTTTATAGAAAAGACTCTGAACTAGCGGGATTCAGATTCTTTTCTATAAAGAAAGTTTTTTTTATTAGAAAAAAAACTTTTTGAGTTCCCTGTAATAATCGATTGCGATAATGAAAAAGCTTTTAATGCTGTCCAATATCCCCTCCTTTTCCAAAAAGCATTGTGAATGATTCGTTTTGATATAGAGGTGCGCTTTTTTGGAACGGCCATCCAACCCGAACCTCCTTCCTATCTCAAGTTTGACTTGAGATAGTATACCCCAGTTCAAAAATGTTTAGCCAACATAGATATCTTTTTGTTGTACTTGTAATAGAAAATAAGAAATTAGTTAAAATAGCTCAAAAAATGAACTAACGTTTAGGAATAATAAAAAAATTCTTATTTTATTGGGTCATATCATATGAATTGTTTCTTATTCATATCAAAATAAACGAATCTTCTTAGTTTTGGTTCAATTATTTATACCTACTCTAAAAAAAATAAGAATTGAATTAATTTTATTAATCAATAATTAATAATAAATATTACTAAAAACAAAAAAGTTTATTTTTACTAAAAATTTCATTTTTGTTTTTGGCCCAGTTTTACGTTGTACTTTAGATGGAAGTATTGTACAAAGATTAAGAATAAGTAAAGGTATATAATTTTTTTAATATTTTTACTTTTTTTATTAACCGAACCCCTTTACAGACAAAACAAAAAAGATAAAACAAAATCGGAGAATAAGAAACAAAACTCATTAAGAATCAAAATCTTTTTTCTTTTTTTTTATGGAATATATACATCAATCATCATGGATCATCCCTTTTATTCCACTTCCAACTCCTATGTTAATAGGAGTGGGACTTCTATTTTTTCCCGCAGCAACAAAAAATCTTCGCCGTATGTGGGCCTTTCCTAGTATTTTATTGTTAACTATAGTTATGATTTTTTCAGTCGATCTATCTATTCACCAAATCCATAACAGTTCTATCTATCAATATGTATGGTCTTGGACTATAAATACTGATCTTTCTTTAGAGTTTGGCTACTTGATCGATTCACTTACTTCTATTATGTCAATATTAATCACTACTGTAGGTATTCTAGTTTTTATTTACAGTGATAATTATATGTTTCACGATCAGGGATATTTGAGATTTTTTACTTATATGAGTTTTTTTAATACTTCCATGTTGGGATTAGTTACTAGTTCTAATTTGATACAAATTTATATTTTTTGGGAATTAGTTGGAATGTGTTCGTATCTATTAATAGGTTTTTGGTTCACACGTCCTATTGCGGCAAATGCTTGTCAAAAAGCGTTTGTAACTAATCGTGTAGGGGATTTTGGTTTATTATTAGGAATTTTAGGTCTCTATTGGATAACGGGTAGTTTGGAATTTCGGGATTTGTTTCCAATATTCAACAGTTTGATTTATAATAACGAGGTGAATCTTTTTTTTGTTACTTTGTGTGCTTTCTTCTTATTTTGCGGTTCGGTTTCTAAATCTGCCCAATTCCCCCTTCATGTATGGTTACCGGATGCTATGGAAGGGCCTACTCCAATTTCGGCTCTTATACACGCTGCTACTATGGTAGCGGCGGGAATTTTTCTTGTAGCCCGACTTATTCCTCTTTTCATAGTCACACCCCTTATAATGAACGGGATTGCGTTCATAGGTATAATAACAGTGATCTTAGGGGCTACTTTAGCTCTTGCTCAAAAAGATATAAAGAAAAATTTGGCCTATTCTACAATATCTCAATTGGGTTATATGATGTTCGCTCTAGGTATGGGTTCTTATCGAGCCGCTTTATTCCATTTGATTGCTCATGCTTATTCAAAAGCATTGTTGTTTTTAGGATCCGGATCCATTATTCATTCAATGGAAGCTGTTGTTGGGTATTCTCCAGATAAAAGTCAAAATATGGTTCTTATGGGCGGTTTAACAAAACATGCACCAATTACAAAAACTTCTTTTTTAATAGGTACACTTTCTCTTTGTGGTATTCCGCCCTTTGCCTGTTTTTGGTCCAAGGATGAGATTCTTAATGATAGTTGGTTTTATTCACCCATTTTCGCAATAATAGCCTGTTACACAGCAGGATTAACTGCATTTTATATGTTTCGAATCTATTTACTTGTTTTTGAAGGATATTTAAACGTTCATTTTCAAAATGTCAATGGAAAAAAAAATAGTCCCTTTTATTCAATATCTTTATGGGGTAAAGATAACGAAGAAAGGGAAAAATTAAAAAAAAAAATAAATTTATTAGCTTTATTAACAATGAATAATAATCAAAGGACTTCTTTTTTTCGGAGGGAGGTATA